ATTTATAAAATAAAAAAATTAATAAAAAGATCGATACATAAGATAAATACAAGAATAGATAAGACGAGACTCGCCCACCTCCCATATATTTAATCCCTTCCCCTATAAAGAAACTGGCAACGCCGACCCCATTTGTAATTCCATCAATTATATGTCTATCAAAAAACTGAATTAGTTCGGCTAACCTTCTTATACCCACAGTAAAAATCTTAGTATAAAAAATATCTATGTAACCGCGATTATATGACCAATTGTATATCAAATTTTTGACTTGGTCCAAGAGAATCCTCTTGGGTCCCTTCTTTACAAATGAATTGACTAAGTCCAAATTCTGAAGAGATGAATAAACGGATCCATATAAAATAGATGCTATAAATAATCCAAAAAGGGCTATACTTACCGAAAAAATTGCATTTTTCAAAAAATCATACCAATCCGAGGAATCATTCGAATTTGGATGGAAAAAATTTGTAGACGGAGTTAACCATTTCGATAATAGATCAAAATCTATTACTCCTTGATCAAAATTAATTCCGATTGATCCAACGAATAAAGTAAATAGCACCAATACAAGCAGAGGAAATAACATAGTATTGTCCGACTCGTGAGGATAGGTGTAAGTGTATTTATTTCTAAAGTAAGTACTAAAGTATCGTATTCTATTTTTTACATTATCATCGATTTGATATGTATCTTTTGAAAAAAAGGAGACCTTATTATTCTTATTCGTTGTTGATAAAGTTGATAAAAGTAAATTTCTATTGACTGCTTTAGGTACTTCTTTTCCCCATAAAGATATTGAATAGAAAGAACTGTTTTTAGTGGTACTGTAATTTTGAAAATGGATGCGTAAATGTCCATCAAAGGTAAGTAAATACATCCGAAACATATAAAATGCAGTTAATCCTGTTGTGAAGGAAGCGATTATTGCAAAAATTGGTGAATACAACCAACTATCATTAAGAATTTCATCTTTGGACCAAAAACAAGCAAGAGGTGGAATACCACAAAGAGAGAGCGTACCTAATAAAAAAGTAATTCTTGTAATTGGAACATATTTTGTTAAACCGCCCATAAGAACCATATTTTGACTTTTATCCGGCGAATATCCAACAATAGGTTCCATTGAATGAATAATAGATCCAGATCCCAAAAACAATAAAGCTTTCGAATAGGCATGAGTGATCAAATGGAATAAGGCGGCTCGATAAGAACCTATACCCAGAGCTAACATAATATAACCCAATTGAGACATTGTAGAATAAGCTAAACTTCTTTTAATGTCTCTTTGAGCAAGAGCCAAAGTAGCTCCTAATAGTACTGTTATTACGCCTATTAAAGAAATGAGATTCATTATGTAAGGTATAACTATGAAAAGAGGAAGAAGCCGAGCTACAAGAAAAATTCCCGCAGCTACCATAGTAGCAGCATGTATAAGAGCCGAAATGGGAGTGGGTCCTTCCATAGCATCAGGTAACCATATGTGAAGGGGGAATTGCGCAGATTTAGCAACTCCACCGACGAATAAAAAAGAAGCACACAGAGTAGCAAATAAAGAATCTACTCCATTATTATGAACCAAGTTATTAACTATTTCGAACAAATCCCGAAATTCTAAACTACCAGTTATCCAATAAAGTCCTAAAATTCCTAATAATAAACCAAAATCTCCTATACGATTGGTTACAAAAGCCTTTTGACAAGCACTTGCTGCAATCGGTCGTGTGAACCAAAAACCTATTAGTAAATACGAACACATTCCTACAAGTTCCCAAAAAATATAAATTTGTATCAAATTGGAACTAGTAACCAATCCCAACATAGAAGTATTGAAAAAACTCATATAAGCAAAAAATCTCAAATATCCTTGATCATGAGACATATAATTGTCACTATAAATAAGAACCATGATTCCAACAGTAGTAATTAATATTGACATAATAGAAGTAAGTGGATCGATCAAGTGTCCGAACTCTAAAGAAAAATCATTATTGACGGTCCAAGACCATAGATATTGATAGATAAAATTTCCATTTATTTGCTGAATAGACAGATTGGCCGAAAACACCATAGCTATACTTAGCATCAAAATACTCGGAAAAGACCACATACGACGAATATTTTTGGTTGCTGCGGGAATAAGCAGAAGTCCAAATCCTATTAACATTGTAACTGGAAATGGAAGAAAAGGTATTATCCATGCATATTTATATGTATGTTCCATAAAAAAAACAAATTTTCATTTTTTTTTTTTCTTATAATTGTAATTGTTTCCGATTCACCAATTCTTATCGCTTTTGAAAGGAACAATAATAAAATCAACAAAAAAAGATATAAAAACCTCAAATATTTTTTGATTTTTAATTATTCTGACTTTTGTTAGATCTTAGATATTGGAAATATTCAAAAAGTTACACAATTGGTTGGTCAAATGATGTGACCAAACAGTTAGGTAAGAGTAATTACTTAGTTATTAACTTTATTAACTAAAGAAAGTATTTATTAAAATGGGAAATGTGAGATTTTGAATCATTCTACGACTATACTACTATTCCATTTTAGCAATATGTAACCATATCATATACTATAGTCTATAGTATAGTTAAGTAAAAACAATTATACCAAAACAGTAGAATATGGATCATAGTATGCATCAATAAATCGACTCAAAAAAGAAAGACCTAGTTATTCTAGTACATTTATTTGTAGTAATTACCTAATTTTTTGCGGAACTAATTGATTGGGTTCCAATCCAATAAGAAAGTTCTTATAATACTCCTTACTTCGTATAGAACTGAAATAAAAAATAATAAAAAATGGAAGTTCCTCTTCTTAGGTAACGGAATGTCTTGTTTAACATATTAACTACTGCCAGTTGTAGTTAAAGTTTGAACTTAAATTATAGACATGGCACTATGAGCTTATTCAATTCCAACTAATATAATAGTCATAAAAATTTCTTTTCGAATTTTACTTTTCTTTTTTCCATTTTTTCCCCAGTAGATTATATATGTATATGTGACATACGTGTATATTATATATTTTTATATAAATAATATATTTTTATTGTATGTTATGAAAGAAAAAACTATTATCGACGGAATTAAGTACAGAAAATGCCTAAAAAGAACGATTCATTTTGAGCAATACATGTCTTTCACATACAACAATAAAAATGAGTAACTCTTTTTTTTTGAATGGCAGTTCCAAAAAAACGTACTTCTATATCAAAAAAACGTATTCGTAGAAATATTTGGAAGAAAAAGGGAAATTTAGCTGCAATAAAAGCTTTTTCTTTAGCAAAGTCAGTTTCTACCGGAGATTCAAAAAGTTTTTTTGTGCAACAAACAACAGGTAAGAAAATCTTGGAATAATCTGAATTTTCATGGCTATAAGAACTTCTAATTTTAGAATATGAATAATTCCCATTAACTAGTGTATTGAAGATTAGTTAGAACTAGTGGCTATGATATGTAGAATAAGAATTCCTCTGTACGCCAGGTCTAGTTCTAAGTATTATTATTTTTTTCATTCTTGTTTTTATTTTATTAATTATTAGATTTAATATTTTCGTGAGATGGGTTTTTTCCTATGAATTTTCTTTTCACAATAGAAAAATCTTTGTTCATTCTATTTTTCTATTGTGAAAAGAAAATTCAATTAAAATTGTGATGAAACTCTTTTTTTTTTCATTTATCTTATCTGATTTCGCGGATTCAAAATAAATAAAATAAAGAAAAAAATAGAAAAAGGGGACAATTCTTACTCGACGGAAAACAAAACTTTCAAGTTTCAAGTGTTTCGGAATAACTTAGTATATAAATAGTACGTAAAAGTTGATTGTTAAAATGGAACTTATGACGATACGAACTAAGAATTTTTGATGAAAATTCAAAGATGAATTTTAAAGAGCTCTTATTCATCAGTTCTAATGTTTCTTAAACTATATTGAATCCTTGAATCTAGATCTAGACGATTCAACATGAATTGACTATTATTATTTCAAGTAAGCCGCTATGGTGAAATCGGTAGACACGCTGCTCTTAGGAAGCAGTGCTAGAGCATCTCGGTTCGAGTCCGAGTGGCGGCATACTCTAAAAGAGATACAATGGATCCTATAATGTATTTAATTCCCGATTTCAATTCTGTAATGGGACCCCTTTTATGTATGATATTTGTGACTTTAGAACATATATTAACTCATCTCTCTTTTTCGATCATTTCAATTGTGATTACGATTCATTTAATGACCCTATTAATCCACGAAATCAGGGGGTTACGTGATTCATCAGAAAAGGGAATGATAGCTACTTTTTTCTCTATAACAGGATTATTAGTTATTCGTTGGATTTCTTCAAGACATTTTCCATTAAGTAATTTATACGAGTCATTAATCTTCCTTTCGTGGAGTTTTTCCATTATTCATATGATTTCCAAGATATGGAATCATAAAAATGATTTCAGCGCAATAACCGCCCCAAGTGCTATTTTTACCCAAGGTTTCGCCACATCGGGTCTTTCAAGTGAAATGCATCAATCGTCAATATTAGTACCTGCTCTACAATCTCAGTGGTTAATGATGCACGTAAGTATGATGTTATTGAGTTATGCAGCTCTTTTATGTGGGTCGTTATTATCAGTTGCTTTTCTAGTCATTACATTTCGAAAAAACATCGATATTTTTTGTAAAAACAAAATTTTCTTAATTAAGTCATTTTTCTTTGGCAAGATCGAATACGGGAACGAAAAAAAAAGTGTTTTTAATAAACACACTTCTCTTCTTTCATTCCGAAATTATTACAAATATCAATTAACTCAAGGTTTGGATTATTGGGGTTATCGTGTCATTAGTTTAGGATTTACCTTTTTAACCATAGGTATTCTTTCTGGAGCAGTATGGGCTAACGAAGCGTGGGGATCTTATTGGAATTGGGACCCCAAAGAAACTTGGGCATTTATTACTTGGATCATATTCGCGATTTATTCACATACTAGAACAAATCAAAGTTTGCAAGGTACAAATTCGGCACTTGTAGCTTCTATAGGATTTCTTATAATTTGGATATGCTATTTTGGGATCAATCTATTAGGAATAGGTCTACATAGTTATGGTTCATTCACATTAACATCTAATTGAATAAAGGAATACATAAGAACATCGATAACGAAAATTTGTGCGAGTTTTTGAGAACCCTTTGAATCATTTGAATCACAAGGAATCATATTCAAAGGGTTCTCAAAAACTCGGAATACATCTTATTACAATTCTAATTCACTTTTTTTTTTGCGTTGTACATCAAATGATTTCAAAAATATGAAAAAAAAAAAAGATTCTAAGACTTTGCTTTCTGTCTCATTAATGAAAACTATCTATGAAAATAATTAGATAGGATAACTTGTACCTTGTCAACTGACAGCGAGAGAACGAAATCGGGATAAATACCAATCCCTATTACGGGTAAAAAGATACAGATCGAAACAAATAGTTCTCGCGGTCCAGAATCCACAAAATTGGAGTTTAGAACATTGAATAGTTTGTATCCGTAGAACATCTGACGTAACATAGATAATAAATAAATAGGAGTTAATATCATTCCAATTGCCATTACAAAGATAATTAGCATTTTGGACATTAAAAGATATTTTGGGCTCGTAATCATTCCCAAAAATACTACTAATTCCGCAACAAAACCACTCATTCCTGGCAATGCAAGAGAAGCCATCGAGAAACTACTAAACATGGTAAATATTTTTGGCATTGGGATGGATATCCCCCCCATTTCGTCGAGATAAACAAGACGTGTTCTATCACAACTCGTTCCTACCAAGAAAAAAAGTGCAGCACCAATCAATCCATGAGAGAGTATTTGTAAAATGGCCCCGTTCAGTCCCATGTCAGTTATAGAACCAATTCCTATAATTATGAAACCCATGTGAGATACGGAAGAATAGGCTATTCTCTTTTTTAAATTGCGTTGACCAAGAGAGGTTGAAGCTGCATAGATTATTTGTATTGTCCCTACTATCACCAACCAGGGAGAAAATATAGAATGGGCGTGCGGTAATAATTCCATATTGATCCGAATCAATCCATATGCTCCCATTTTTAATAAGATTCCGGCTAGAAGCATACATGTACTGTAATGCGCTTCTCCATGAGTATCTGGTAGCCATGTATGTAGGGGTATAATCGGCGATTTGACAGCATAAGCAATAAGGAAGCCAAAATAGAATATTATTTCTAATGTCACAGGATATGACTGATTAGCTAATCTTTCAAAATCCAATGTCGGTTCGTTGGAACCATATAAACCCATACCTAGAACTCCTATTAAGAGAAAAATGGAACCTCCCGCTGTGTACAAAATAAACTTTGTAGCCGAGTACAAACGTTTCTTTCCTCCCCACATGGATAAAAGTAAGTAAACAGGAATTAATTCTAACTCCCACATGATGAAAAAAAGTAAAAGGTCTCGAGAAGAAAATAATCCTATTTGACCACTGTACATTGCTAACATCAGGAAATAGAACAATCGCGAATTTCGAGTAACAGGCCAAGCTGCTAAAGTCGCTAAAGTAGTGATAAATCCTGTCAGTAAAATAGGTCCTATGGAAAGTCCGTCGATTCCCAGTCTCCAGTGAAAATCAAAAATATTTATCCATTTAAAGTCCTCCTCCAGTTGAATTAATGGATCGTCCAATTGGAAATGATAACAGAACACATAGGTTGTTAGAAGGAGCTCTAATAAACATATACATATAGTATACCACCGAAATACCTTATTCCCCTTATGAGGGAGAAAAAAAATGGAAGAACCTGCGAATATCGGCAAAACTACAAGTATTGTTAACCAAGGGAAATAACTCGTGATAAAGACAAGATGCGTTTTGACCAAAAAACCCGTGCTCGAAATAATATATTTTCTCGAGTACGGGTTTTTCTCGGTAAAAAGGAATCAAATGATTCAAGTGGAGTTTTTTATATTATAACGTATCAATAAGATAGACCCATGCTGCGAGTTGTTTCATGCCATAAATAAACACGAACACTCAAAAAATCTGTTGGACAAGCGGATTCACATCTCTTACAACCTACACAGTCCTCGGTTCTTGGCGCGGAAGCAATTTGCTTAGCTTTACATCCGTCCCAAGGTATCATTTCCAATACATCTGTGGGGCAGGCTCGTACACATTGAGTACACCCTATACATGTATCATAAATTTTTACTGAATGTGACATTGGGTCTATAAATTCCAGTTTTGAACATAAAAAATTTTCGATCTGGTAAAGTAAAATCGGTAATAAACGAATTATATATTTATATTGTAGGCACCAGACGAATCAATGATTTATCAAAAAAATCTTAACTTTAGAATCAATAGATTTCTAAATCTGTTCGTGAGAAAGGGCCAAGAAACTTTGATTTCCGTTTCAACAACCATGATCATACGAGTCACGCATGTGACTTCACATTGGCCAACAGATTGTCAATATTTCAATAGTAATATATAGTAATATTCCTATATATATATAGGAATATTACTATATAAAAAATATATAAAAAAAAAAAATTATATCATTTTCAATTTGTATAATTTGTATATATATTATGTCTTTATTTATATGATATACTAATTATTGACTAATTATTCAACAAATTCGATTGATTGATACGAGTTGATTTTCTGTTACGATAGATGGGCGAAACAATAGCTAGCCCAATAGCTGCTTCCGCGGCCGCAATGGCTATAACAAAGATTGAGAAAATGTCTCCTTTTAATTGGCGACTATCAAATATATCTGAAAATGTTACGAGATTAATATTAACCGAATTTAGTATAAGCTCAAGACACATAAGTGCTCTAACCATGTTTCGACTTGTGATCAGTCCATAGATACCGATAGAAAATAAATAGACGCTCAGAAAAAGTACATATTCGAACATCATCGACTAACTCCTCATCAACAATCTCGATTCATTTCAATATGAACAACAATTCAACCAATTTGGTTGACTAGAATCGAGCAATTACAGAAAAAAGAGGGTATTAGCAGTAAATTAAACTAAATTTCCTTTTTCATTTGATTTAGAATTTCTAATAATTTTGTTAATTCTAAGTATTTATTATTGACGAGCCATAGTAATGGCACCTATTAAAGAAACTAAAAGAATTATAGAAATAAGTTCAAACGGAAGATAAAAATCTGTTGATAAATGAATTCCTATTTGTTGAACGTTACTTATAAGGTCCTGTTCTAGAATCTGGTTTTTTCTTGTAGTCCAAATAATTCCGTACCAGGACGTATCTAAGATAGTAGTAATTAGTGAAAAAAGAATACTTGTACAAACCAGTGAAGTGATCCCATCTCCTACAGTCCAAAGATAGGAATCGTTGGAATATTCTGAACCATTCATGAACATAACAGCAAATATGATTAAGACATTTATGGCTCCCACATAAATAAGGAGTTGTGCGGCAGCTACAAAATAGGAGTTCGATGGAATATAGAATAAAGATATACAAACAAGAACCAATCCCAACGAAAAGGCAGAATAAATTGGATTGGTAAATAATACTACTCCTAGACTTCCTAATATAAGAAATGATCCCAGAAATACTACAAGTATATCGTGTATTGGTCCAGGTAAATCCATTATGTATAACAGATAAATAAGTCGAAATATTTCATGACCTTACTAAATAGTCCAGGAAAAATAAGGGTAACACCCTTATTTTTTTTCTTTATATGATAGGTTCCTAATTGAATTAAATCTTAATATGGATTAATGTAGATATAGATAAAGTTATTAAAGTTATTGGCCAATCCTACTTTTTTATCTGAAAGAAAAAAGAAAAGATTGGAATTTTCTATTTCGAAATCATCACGAAAACATATTCTTGGTTTAAATTAAAGAGTAATTCTCAACAATCAATAGTTATTATTTATAGTTATTATTTGTAGTTTCTGAGCAATCAAAATAAAAGAGGCTTGGACCCTTTATAGCAAAAAAAAATCTTAGTAATCGGTAATCGTTCTTGAATCAAGGGGTTTATCTTTGTCTATTTTGATTTGGGTCGAATTCATAACTGTTTGAATTGTGTAATCTCCAATTATTGACATTGGCAACCGACCCAATGCAATTTGATTATAATTCAATTCGTGGCGATCATAAGTAGAAAGTTCATACTCTTCAGTCATCGATAAACAGTTTGTTGGACAATACTCGACGCAGTTACCACAAAATATACAGACCCCAAAATCAATACTATAATTAAGCAATTGTTTCTTTTTAATAGATTTTTCAAATCTCCAATCAACAACGGGTAGATCTATGGGACATACACGAACACATACTTCACAAGCAATACATTTATCAAATTCAAAGTGTATTCGACCTCGGAAACGCTCTGATGTGATCGATTTTTCATAAGGATATTGAATAGTTACAGGTAAACGATTTGTATGGGATAAGGTAATTATGAAACTTTGACCAATGTACCTTGCAGCTCGTATTGTTTGTTGACCATAATTTATGAACCCGGTCACCATAGGGAACATATTGTGGATCTCCGTGAATAAATTGATGTTTCTTTCTCTTGTTTAAGATTGGTTATGAATCTAAAATATCGTTATTCTCTTCTTTTATTTATATTATTTATAGTGAAACAAGTTGGGAAGAAGTTGTCAATAATAGATTACCCAGGGAAATAGGTAACAGAAATTTCCATCCAAGATTTAATAGCTGATCCATTCTCATCCTCGGTAAAGTCCATCTTGCTGTGATAGGAATGAACAGAAACAAATAAGCTTTAACTAATGTAATAAATATACCAATTGTCATTCCAAAGACTCCGGCCATTTTATTTATTCCGAAAAGTTCAGGAATAGATATGTACGGAATAGAGACATTCCACCCACCTAAGTAAAGAACTGTTATAAATAATGAAGAAACTAATAAATTTAGGTAAGAAGCAAGGTAAAATAAAGCGTATTTGATACCTGAATATTCTGTTTGATAACCTGCTACTAATTCCTCCTCTGCTTCTGGTAAATCAAAGGGTAATCTCTCACATTCTGCTAGAGAAGAAATTAGAAAAACTACAAACCCTATAGGCTGACGCCACAGATTCCACCCCCAAAAACCGTATTTTGACTGTGCCTCAACTATATCAACTGTACTTAAACTGTTAGATAATCATAGTCGATAATAACATCACTGTTCATATCGCTATTTCAAAACCGTACATGAGACCTCAGTTTCATACGGCTCCTCTACGGCCACAAATAAATGTAAGGACTTGTTTGGTAGTATCGTCATCTTTATTTATATAGTAAATATACACCGGGAGTCCCAAATTAGACCAATGAAATTCCGTCTGCTAGAATAAAAAGGCGCTTCTGAATTGATCTTATCCATTAGAATTTCAATTTATCTTTGTTTGGTAATAACTTAATCCTTTAATAAAATACTCGTTATATCAATAAATATGTTCTATCAATAACTATAACTATAAAGAATTAGAACGAATTGGGCATTAATTCCAAATTTTATTTATGATAAGAATTCTATATGTATAGATTATAGATATGGATGGGGAAAAGAAATAAAAAAGATCTTTATTTTTTATTTCTTATTTATTCATTTTATTTTTTTTGCATCCCATTTCTTTTGTTCCTGTTCTTCTTTCTCAGAGGAAGGGGTACTCTGAAAAAAAAAAAGAAATATAAATAAAGGATTAATTCGTTTTTGATAGTCATTTCTTTAATCAGTGAATAAGAGCATACTCTAGATCGGAATCGTGGGGAAGTACTGCTTGGTCATTTCTACCAACTTAAAGTCCTCATTATGATTCGTTTTATCCAAAGTTTTATGCAAAAATACCTTTTTTTGATACCTTACATTATCTCCATTACTAATCTTTTGTGTACCTTGGTGTTCCTAACTGTCCACTGATTTTTGATTGATCCCCGGTATGGTAATACATATAAGACAGTAGTAGAAACCCCATACGGTCGATCTTTTGTACCCGCTTCAAGATATGATAATTAGTCAAAGAATCTTAATCTTGGGGTAAACAGTTTACACTGCTTGTGTTTATTATTCTTGTACATAGGGAATGAGATTTTACCTTCTTACTGCAAATTTATAAGCAGTTTTATTTTACTCATATAACTATCTAGTTTAACTCATCGACCCTAATGATGAATAAAAAATGAAAATATCCATTCAATATATTCAACCTCTTTACTTTATTTCTAGCGAGGAGGGAAAATAATCATGTTCCAACGAATCACACGTAGAGATATTGATAACACACATAGAGTTAATGGTATTTCATAGCTAATAGATTGAGCAGCAGCCCTTAGACCACCTGAAAAGGAATATTTATTGTTCGATCCATATCCTGACATAAGAAGTCCAATAGGAGCAATACTTGAAATGGAGATCCATAAAAAAACACCTATACTGAGATCGGCTAAAACAAGGCGAGACCCAAAAGGGATTACTAAATAACTTAGTAGAACTGATATGACCACTATAGATGGCCCCACGCTAAACAAACGAATATCTCCTCTAGATGGGAGGAGGTCCTCTTTAAAAAGTAATTTGGTCCCATCTGCTAGAGCTTGAAGAATTCCTAATGGGCCGGCATATTCAGGCCCAATACGTTGTTGTATTACTGCGGATATTTCTCTTTCTAACCACACAATTACTAGTACCCCTATAGTGATTCCCAATATAAGGGTGAAAATAGGAACAAAGATCCATATCAGTCCATAGACTTCTTTTAAGGATTCCGATCTAGAAAAAGAATTGATAGCTTGTACTTCTACTTCTGTCGTATCAATTATCATTTCAACGATCAACTTCTCCCATAATGATATCGATACTACCTAGTATCGTCATGATATCAGCCAATTTCATTCTTTTAACTAGTTGAGGGAGAATTTGCAAATTGATGAAACCCGGCGGACGAATTTTCCACCTCCAGGGGAAAACACTACTGTCTCCTATCAAAAAAATTCCTAATTCTCCTTTTGGGGCTTCTACTCTTACATAAAGTTCTTGTTTCGACAATTCAAAATTGGGTGAAAGTTTTTTAGTAATAAATCTATATTCAAAATTAGTCCATTCGGAATTTTTTGCTCTATCAAAGCGTCGGACTTCTAAATTTTCATAGGGCCCCCCAGGAATTCCTTCTAGAGCTTGTTGAATAATTTTTATAGATTCCTTCATTTCACCGATTCGTACTAAATAACGAGCTAGTGAATCTCCTTCTTTTTGCCATTGGACTTCCCAATCAAATTTATTGTAACATTCATAACGATCAACTTTACGAAGATCCCATTGGATTCCAGAAGCTCGTAACATCGGTCCTGATAAACCCCAATTTATTGCTTCCTCTCCACCAATAATGCCCACTCCCTCAACCCGTTCCAAAAAAATAGGATTCCGCGTAATAAGCTTTTGATATTCAACAATTCCTGTTAAAAAATAATCGCAGAAATCTAAACATTTATCTATCCATCCATAAGGTAGATCAGCAGCGACTCCCCCAATACGGAAATAATTATGCATCATTCGCATACCCGTAGCAGCTTCAAATAGATCATATAACAATTCCCTTTCTCTGAAAATATAGAAAAAGGGGGTTTGTGCACCGATATCCGCCATAAAAGGTCCAAGCCATAACAAATGAGAAGCTATACGACTCAATTCCAACATAATTACTCTAATGTAACTGGCTCTTTTAGGTACTTGAACACTTTCCAATCGTTCTGGTGCATTTACTGTTATTGCCTCTGTGAACATAGTGGCTAAATAATCCCACCGTGTTACATAAGGCAAATATTGTATAATTGTTCGATTTTCCGCTATTTTTTCCATCCCTCTGTGTAAATAACCCAATATGGGTTCACAGTCAATAACATCTTCACCATCGAGAGTAACGATTAGTCGAAGAACACCATGCATTGATGGGTGGTGAGGGCCCATGTTAACTATCATGAGATCTTTTCTTGTAGCCGGTAAAGTCATATCTTTTCTTCCTTAATTCATTATTCCATGAATTTATCAAAATGAGATTCATCAAAATGAAAAATCTAATAACTACTATTAACTAATAACTAAAGAAAAAAATGCAAACCAATCTTAAAATTAACGGGTTTTTGATTCCCGAATACCCAACTGACTAATTAATTTCTTATAACGTACTCTATTTTTCTTTGACAAATAATCCAGCAGACGTTGACGTTTTCCCAGAATTTTTCGTAGACCCCTTTGCGATAAAAAATCTCTTTTATGTAATTCCAAATGTAAAGTGAGTCTCCGTATCTTATCGGTGAAACTGAATACTTGAAATTCAACAGATCCGCAGTTTTTTTCTTTTTCTTGTCGAATAGCCGAGATGAATGAATTTTTGACCATAAAAAACAATTTTTTTCTTTTCCGTGGATTTTACCGATCAGGAAAAATAATAATTATTATTATACCAGTTATTTGAATCTAGTACACAAAAAATTTAGATTTCTTCATATACACTACTTTATTCATTCTTATTTTATTTAAATTAAATTTATTCTATCCAAATCAAATTGCAAATTTGATTTGGATAGAATAGAAGGGGATGATACATTTATGCATTCACAAACACGAAAGAGAATTCTTTTTTTACCTAACTAAAAAAAAGATTCTATCGATTTCTTCCTAGATCCAATTGATACGTAATTTAATCGGTATCGTGTACCAGAATGTAATATAGCGTATGTGTATATATTTCGGTTTTCTCTACTGAATATGTCATGCGATAGGTATATAGGAAATATTTACTATTAACTAATTTTGAATCGCGGATACATATGTATTCTTGACATACTGAAATGACTGCCGTTATTGGTATCAAACCAATAACGATTCATACAAGCTAAATCTTCTAATCGATAATTGGGCCAAAGAAATAATTTGAATTTAATGAATTTATCTGTTTCCGTATTAAGATGCTTTTCCTCGTTCAAAAATTGTCCACTGTTTTTTATGTTGTTTTGATTGCAAAATATTGGATTTCTATCCACAACATTCCAATTCTGGTTCCGGTAATTGAAACAAATTAGAATTCTCAATTCTCTACGACGTCTGGGAGATAGAATATTTTCAGGAACAAGGAAATAATAATCATTTTTGCTTCTATTCACAAGCATATTGCTGTCTTGTGCAACGGATCCATCAAGATTCTTTTTATCAACATATCTATTTTTTATTATGCATTTTCCATTAGTTTGGTGCTTATTCTTATCAACCAATGAAATACTTATGGTTTGGTATATAATATATTTTCCATCCCTTTTCATAGATAGACGAATTGGCTCGATAATAAATATTCCCCTTTTTATCAATTCTGTAAGAGTTAGGTCTTTCTGAATCAACATTGCATCCAGACGCATCTCTCCTTTTTGAATTGAGGATATAGCAATTTCCCTTGGATCTATCAGTCTAAGTAGAAGACAATATACCTGGATATTACTAATCATTCTTTGATTCAAGGGATCATCCCATCTTAATTGAAAAAGAAAATAATTTTTCAAGAAAAAATTCAGTTCTGCTTCTTTCTTGCTCTTGTATTGTTTTTTCTTTCTATCCTTTTTAATGTTTGTTCCTGTGTAATCTTCTTCAACATCTTTCTTTTTGTTTTGTTTTCGTAGATCTGATACAAGATCCCCTTGGCCTTGTTGTTCATTTTTTTTTTTATTTACGTCGATCTTTTCACTTTGACTAATATTTGCATTTCTATGAAAATGAAAAATAAGTAATTTGATTGGTATGATCCACGGTTTAATCTTATACGTATCAAAAAGTGGCACAAATTCTGGGAAAAACCAGGGTTCTAGATTTGATATGGTACGATATAACCTTTCTTGATTCATTCCCATCCAATCAAAAAAGTATTTTTTTTGAGAATTTTGAGTTTCCGTTTTAGCATTCTTATGAATCTTGGCATCGATATACGTATTGGTCGAGGTTTCAATATCGATATTATTTCTAAGACAAAAATGGAGAATTCTATAATCAAAAAATTTTCTATCCAGATTTTTGTTCGTATCAATAATAGATCCTTTTTCTAGATAATCACTAATAGCTATACTTATCAATCCATAAAATGATTCGGATTCCAGTGTATTTAAATTATATGTAATTTTTTTGTCCTTTACTTGTAACGTTGATCCATAAATATATGAGTCCCTATTATCCCCATAATTTATATATTTATATGATAAAAGATCATATCCATAATGTTTTTTCCATTTTTCTTTTTGACTCATCAACGAATCCACTGCATAGTCATTTTGTTTCATGTAATTAATTAATTGGTCTTTTTTATATAAATCCAATTTCATTGAGTCTTTCTTTTGAATCGTACGACATTGATTGACTCTATTTTGCCATTTTTTCGATACTAAGTGGGCCCACTTGGTCTGAGATAAATTGTATTGATAATGACCCCGTAACCAAATTTTCCATTTATTCATCCCATACTTATGAATTTTTTTATGCCTTGGTTTGGAATTTAATATTCCTTGTGTCGTACAATAATTCTTGATTATATCCCTAAGAAAAGGATGGGTGCCGTGATATTGAAGTACAGATCTCAAATGATAATTGTTAAGTAATTGATTTTGTGATAATTTGTAAAATACATATGCTTGAGACAAAGAAGATAAGTCACAATAAATATTAGAATTTTTATTACTAATATTAGTATTAGAAAACCACTTTTTTATAGTCGAAATAAAGTTCATTGTATTTTGATTTGGTTTCTCAACCCCTTCTTGGCCTGTTTCGTCGTTGTAAATGGATTTATTGATAATTTTTTTTGTTGATTCAAAGAAAAGTTGTGCATTGGTCCTTGGAATCTTAATAATACATAGTAATATATCCATGTATGTTTTTTCAATGAAGGATTTCATAAAATAATGCGATTTACGTATTAATCGGATATTTTTTCTTTTGAATATTTGCCAAATATCCTTTTGTGATTCCGATCTTTTATTTTTATCATCACAAGTTAGAACTATTTTTTTCTTGTCTTTTGTAATTCCTTTTATTTGAGCCTTAATTGTGATTATCTTATTAGCAAGATCCTTCATTTTTGTTTCTATGAGTGAAGAATTTTTATTTACACAATTCGTGGATCGAATTTGAATTATCGATTCTTGGATAATATTATTATTTATATTGGAGTCTTTTCTGTTTTCATTTGTTTCATATACTTTCACCTTTCTCAATTTCAATAAGAAAATGGGGTTTACTTTTTCAAGTTCTTTCATTATTAGGTTTCTAACTAGAACTATTTTGGTGACCCATCTTGTTTTTTCTTTTGAAATCTTTAAAAACAATTTGATTCTTTCTTTGAAAGCCCTTATAACTTGAAAAAAATGCTTTTTCACTTTTATTATTTTTTTTTCGAGTTCTTGAAAAATGGGTTCAAAAAAAGAAGGTCGTTTTCGGGGAGACCCAAAAGGCAGTTCTGCTTCCCTTCCCCAGACTGTTAAAAAACAAAAATTGTCTTTTTTCTCTTTTTTACTCATTTTCTGATCTCTATGATGAGATCGTATTTTAGATCTTCGCCAAGGTTTCAGACAGAAAGGAAATAGAATCTTTATCTGAATACCATCTGTTAACCAGTTTTGAGGAAATTCTGTTTCTGATAATTGAACACCATTATAGGTACATTTAACATGCATTTCTCTATTCCATTCCTTCAAATCCTCGTCCCACTCGGGGAATTGCAATAATAACATACGACCAATATTTTTAGCTATTATCAATAAGGGTAATATAACGTATTTTCTAAGAAAAGATTGGGTTACTAACATTAAACCTCTTATTGCTTGAGTAAATAGAAGGGTATCCCAAGTTTCTGATATTGCTATTCGTTCATTTTCCTCTTCTTTCTCTTCATTTGTTTTCTCTTTTGTTTCTTCCTCCTCAAAATAAGAAATTTGCAATTCTGGGTTTCCCCCTACCCAATTCCTAAAAATGAGATTAATCATTTCAGAGATATCAAAAAATGAAAAACAAAATGTTTTGTCTATTCGATCCAAAAAAAGTGGAGAATGCACGTTTGCTTGAAACATTTCCCAAATAATTGTTTTACGTCTTTGAGCACGCATGGATCCTTTGATTATACCCCGTCGAAAATCTGATTGTTGTGAGTAACGTATCAAAGCCACTTCCTCTTCTTCATCACTAGTGCTAATATAATTATTATTACCACTGGAATTAGTATTCTGATCATCAGTATAAATTACCACACGCTTGCCTTTTCTTGAACGAATTTCAGAATCCTCCGTCGATTCTTCTTCATTTTCTTCTTCCTCTTCTTCCGCATCGTCTGTCAATTTGTATGACCATTGAGAAATCCTTTTACTGATTTCTTCCATTCCAATAGATTTCTTTCTAATTGTTGTTAGATCGTTTGGATCAGTTGTAATTACATC